CCTGGAGGTATCAAGATCCCGCTGTGTCGGGATATCTTATCGGTCTCCCCCGGAAAATGAATATCTCCTGAAAAGATTTTCAGTTCAATTCTCGTTTTTTTTCTCTCCATTCGGACTAATCCGCCCACGTGGCTTCTTGTATTTATATTGAAAACAATTCGTGTATCTATTCCAATGAGACTATTATTTCGTATCATTATCAAAGAAGATTCAGTTAAACTATGCACTTCTTCGGGAATGAAAAAAAATGGATCTAGTCTCATTTGGTATTTTGACTTCAATTCTTTTATTGGTCGAGCCTCAAAAAAATCCTCTTTTTTAACGAGTGAATGCACGCCCAGAGTCCCATATTTAGTAATTCCCGAACTCTTTCTGCTGTATCGAGGATCATCGAAATAAGCAAAAATACTATTATTTCTACGGAAAATACCATTTAGTGGTAGTTCAATCGAGATACCTGAATGAGGCATTAACTCTTTCTTTCGTTCTTGAATCGATTGGATTGGAACGAGAAATCTATTTACTCGCCTTTTTCCCAATAAATGAGAATTACCATGTAAAATGGTCAGATTCCAACGAACGGGTTCTGAATAATTAGGAATCTTGTCTTCTGTTTTTTGACCAGAAAAATATGAACGAATTAATTTGTATCTTCGTGGATCATTATTCATTGAGAGAGTTGAAATTGGCCCTCGTTCTACAGAAAGGGACGAAATATTCATTTGATCTTGATCCTTGTGCGGTGAAAAGGGAACTGCACTGGATCTCCACGAACCTCCTGATAATATCCATAAATGACTTGTTTTTGGTAAAAGATGAACATTACTATATGTAAATGTGGATGCGTGGTACACAGCATTACTCCAGTGCATTTCTCCCTCTGAGTCCGAATAAATATGTTTTCGAACTCTCTCTTTCAAATTCAAAGTGTATGGTACCTCGCGAATCTCAGCAATTACTTGTTCTGCTTCGACATATTGATTATTTTGAACCAAAAGAAAACTTTTAGGTGGAATAGTTACATGATGGAGAATCTCCTCACTCTGAATAGTGACATATAAGGCTATAGAACATATAAAAGCAGGATGCCCGTGACGCGTACGCGTGGGATGAACGAAATCTTCATTAAATTGGATTTTTCCATTCGACGGAGCTCGTACATGTTCTGCAGTACCGCCTGTGAAGACTCCTCCAGTATGAAAAGTTCTTAATGTTAGTTGAGTCCCCGGTTCTCCAATGGATTGCCCCGCAATAATACCTACAGCTTCTCCCAACTCGACCAGGTCGCCATGAGTGGGACTCCTACCGTAACATAATTGACAGATCCAAGATGTACTCCTACAAGTAAAAGGAGTTCGAATAAAAATTAGTTGAGTTTGAAAGGTTATGAATTGATGGACAAGCCCAAATCCAATATCTTGATTTCGGATGGCGATGCAACGTGAGCCCATATATATATCCTCTGCTAATACACGACCAACTAATGTTTGAATAAAAATTCTTTCGGACTCGGGAATTATCCCATTTCGAGGACTTACGGCAACCCCTCGAGCGGTTCCACAATCCGTTCGACGTACAACAATGTGTTGAACTACTTCAACAAGTCGGCGCGTAAGATATCCCGCATCCGAGGTTCGTACAGCCGTATCCACAACCCCTTTTCGGGCTCCGTAGCAAGAAATGATATATTCTGTTAAAGACAGCCCTTCTCGTAAATTACTTTGGATAGGTAAATCAATCATTTGTCCTTGAGGATCTGACATTAATCCCCTCATACCTACTAATTGGTGCACTTGAGATGCATTTCCTCTAGCTCCCGAAAAAGACATTATATGGACTGGATTAAGTGAATCTGTCATCCTAAAATTAGGATTCATTTCTTGTCGCAAATATTCACTTGTAGCATACCACACCTCAATAGATTGGCGTAATTTTTCTATTGCGTGCACATTCCCATAATGATGGTGTTGTTCTAAAATGAAACTATGTTCTTCAGCATCTTGTACTAACGATCCCTTAGAAGGGATCGTTAAAAGATCATCAATCCCTAATGAAATGGATGTAGCAGTGGCTTGCTGGAAACCCAGAGTTTTGACTTGATCCAGAATGTGTGATGTATATGCCATTCCGAAGTGATCTATTAATTTGCTAATAAGTTTTTTAATAGCAGTTCCGTCTATTATTTTATTGTGAAAGACTAGATTGACTCGTTCTGCCATAAGTCCCTCCATATTCTGCTGATTGGGATTCGACAATGAGTTTGAGTCAATGATTTGAAAAACTTCCCTTTATCAATATTAATACCGATAGAAAGTCAGAGGAAGTAGAGTCCTAGTAGAAACAGAAAGATCAAAATTCACGCCAGTGTTACAAAATCACTTAATTGAGATGCCATATGATTAGTGACCAGACGAGCAGGCTCGACAAAACCCTTGTAGGGCTTCTTCGATTTCTCGAAAAAGAGAAATATGACCAATAGTTGTTCTAATATATATACAAAGAATTTCTTTTTTTATACTTCTTACTAAAAACGAGTGTTCATAAATCTCCTGACAAGTACCCCCTGATTCATAGTGAATCTCGATGGGACCCTCTTTTGAAGCAATAATGCGTTGATCGAGTCGCCAGCGGAGCCAAAAAGGACTATCTAAATTGAGTCTTTTCTGGCGATAAGCTCCAATTGCATTATAGGAATTACAAAAAAAAGGTTCTTTTTGTTTCTTAGACTGATGATTATTATCATTATTTCTTTCATTTTGATACGTTCTTCGATTCCATGGATTATACCTATTTCTACAAATACCTCGGCGATTCCCAATGGTTAATACATATAAACCAATAAGCATATCTTGGGTTGGTACGGAAATAGGATCCCCAATAGCTGGAGACAATAGATTCATATGCGAAAACATAAGTAAATGGGCCTCTGCTTGAGCCTCCAAAGATAAGGGTACATGAACAGCCATTTGATCCCCATCAAAGTCTGCATTGAATCCCTTACGAACTAATGGATGTAAACAAACCGCCCGTCCTTCGACTAAAATGGGTTGAAATGCCTGTATGCCTAATCTATGCAAAGTGGGCGCTCTATTCAGCAATACAGGGTGCCCCTGCATAACTTCCTGCAATATTTCCCATACAATTGTATCTTTTTCCCGAATTTGACTCTTAGCAACTCCTATGTTGGAAGCAAGATGTTGTCTAATTAGTCCCCGAATTACAAATGTCTGGAAAAGCTCTATTGCTATTTCCCGAGGCAATCCACATCGATGTAGTGGAAGTGAGGGTCCGACAACAATGACAGAACGACCCGAATAATCAACCCGTTTGCCAAGCATAGTCTCGCGAAATCTTCCCTCTTTTCCTTCAATTACATCAGAAAACGACTTGTAAACCTTATTATGACCATCCCTGATTGGCTGTCCGCGAATTCCATTATCAAGAAGCGTATCTACGGCTTCTTGTACCAATTTCTCTTGACACATTACTAATTCCCCCGGTGTAGATCTATTTGTTGTTAATAGATCGGTAAGCGTATTGTTTCGATAGATGACTCTTCTATAGAGTTCATTAATATCCGAGCTCATTAGCTTACCCCCATCTATCTGAATGATGGGTCGTAATTCAGGAGGAAGAACTGGTAGTAAACATAAAACCATCCATTCGGGTTCGATATTTGTTCGAATAAAGTGTTTAGCTAATTCTACGCGTCTAATCAAAAAATCCCTTCTTCTTCCAATTTTGCGATCTTCCCATTCATTACCCGTGCTTCTTTCTTGGCCTAATTCCTTCCATTCTACTAATGAATAATCTAGAATACTTTGCAAATCTATATCGGCTAATTGTTCTCGTATCGCACCTGCTCCAGTACAAATTTCTCGATTTCGAAATATATCGAAACCGTGAGTAGTAAAAAAAACTGGGATGCTGTATTTCCAGGATTGTATTTCATATTCAAATAACCCTCGTAATCGTAAGAAAGTAGGTTTTTTAGCTATAGGCCTAGCAAAAGAAAAATTGGGATAGGATTCCCCCCCCCTTTCAAATCGGACGTGAAAGTTTCTTTTCGTCCGGCTCAAGTAGTTAGAGAACCAAATAAACAAAAAAAGAGGTTTTGTTTTTACTTTCGAATTTTCGAAAAATCTCCTCGAATCTACTCCTTACTCAAGTTAGTAGTAAAGACCAAGTAACATTTCATTGATTCATTCTTATTTTTTTTTTCTAGTTTTTTCATTTTTTATTTAATTCAAAATAAATGATACTATGTCCATATAAATAAATGAAATAGGAAATTCTTGAGTAGTCTACTTCCCCTCGAACGCGGAATCCCCTTAAGGGTTGCAATTCAAAAGGGATTTCCTTGTCCATGTACCCCTCCATTTGATTCGATCTTTTAGGTCCTGACATCGCCTCGACGATTATGTTAAGATGTTCTTAAAGCCTATATGCGATGGATAGACTCCTGCAACCATGCATATTTACCCACTGAGAAACAGAATTCAATTTCACAAATTAAGGAAGTCTTTTTTCACGAGGTACAACTCAAAATTACTCATTTTTGACTACTGAATCGACCATAGACCAACTCCCCGCTCTTTTTTTGTTAATATTTTATACACCCATAATTCTGAGCTTCACGTTACTCCTTTCACGAGACATGTCAGATTGGGGACATCCCCACTAACTGGGAAGACAGTGTATCATTTTGAATCTGTAAAATTCGAATTTCGATCAAATCACACATCGCAGTATACAAGGCCTTCCAATTCTTTAAGAGGTTTATCTAAAAGATTCGCGATATAACTAGGTAGACGTTTCAAATACCACACATGGGTTACTAGACAAGCCAGTTTGATATATCCCATTTGATATCTTCGAATACGAGAATCCGCAAATTCAACTCCGCATTGTTCACAAAATCTCTGGTCCTCTTTTTCATCTCTGATTACTCGATAATTTCCACAAGCACAAATTCCACTTTTTATAGGACCAAAAATTCTTTCACAAAACAATCCATCCTTTTCGGGTTTATTGGTTTTATAATGAAAAGTATAGGGTTTTGTTACCTCTCCAACGATCTCGCCATTAGGGAGGATTTTGTTAGCCCAAGCACTTATCTTTTGAGGCGAAACTGATTCAATTCGGAGTTGTTGATGTTTATACCGATCGATCATAGAATAAAAATTCCGATTCGTCGTTTCGATTAAGCTTCCTTTCTATTAATCTGTAAATTTTTATCAGATACAAGGCAATGATTCAGTTCCAGAGCCAAAGAGCGTAGTTCTCGAACGAGCAATCGAAAAGATTCTGGAGCATCCGCAGGTTTAGGTATTGTTCCTCCAATCATCGTAATACCAAGGACTTCTTGACGAGCTCGAATATGATCCGATTTATAAGTAAGCATCTCTTGTAAAATATGAGCAACGCCAAATCCCTCTAGCGCCCAAACCTCCATTTCTCCTACCCGTTGTCCACCTTGCTTAGCCCGTCCTCTAAGGGGTTGTTGTGTAACAAGTGCATAATGTCCACTCGAACGCCCGTGTATTTTATCATCAACTTGATGAATTAATTTCAAGATATAAGGCTTTCCTAGTAAAACAGGTTGTTCAAAAGGATCTCCCGTTCTGCCATCAAATATTCGGCTTTTTCCGGGATACTCCGGTTCAAATACCCATGGATTCGCTGTTTGCTTACTAGCTTCATATAATTGCGAAAACACTAGTTTTCTCGAAGCCTCTTGTTCATATCTCTCATCAAAAGGTGCTATTCGATAATGTCTATCTAGCAGATCCCCCGCTAATCCGAGCGAGCATTCAAATATCTGTCCTACATTCATTCGTGAGGGCACTCCTAATGGATTGAAAACCATATCAATAGGTCTTCCATCTTGCAAATAAGGCATATCTTGTCGAGGTAAAATTTTTGAAATAATCCCTTTATTCCCATGTCTTCCAGCTACCTTATCACCTACTTTGATTTCACGTTTCTGTAAAATATATACACGAATAGTTTCTGGATTATAACTGGAACCTCCCCCTTTCTGAATCCATCTCACATCAATAACCTGGCCCCTACCCCCTATAGGTAGTTTGAGACAAGTTTCCCTTGAAGTGGATACCTGAATGCCAAGTATGGCTCGTAATAATCTATCTTCTGGGGCATAGGATGATTCTTTTGCCATCTGAGGCGTTAATTTCCCTACTAAAATATCGCCCGCTTCGACCCAAGACCCCAGCATCACAATTCCATTTTTGTCTAAATTCCGGAGTAAATGGGCTTCGAGATGTGGTATTTCCTTAGTAATACGTTCGGGTCCTTGGCTTGTTATATGAGTCTGAATTTCATATTTCCTTATGTGCAAAGAAGTATAAATATCTTCATATATCAGACGTTCGCTAATAAGTACTGCATCCTCAAAATTATAACCCTCCCACGGTAGATAAGCTACTAATACATTTTTACCCAAAGCGAGTTCCCCACCAACTGTAGCGGCACCATTTGCTAAAATTTGTCCCCTTTTAATGCATTTATGCCGCGGAACCTGGGGGTTTTGATGCATACAAGTATTTTTGTTGGAGCGTTGATATATAACTAATGGAATACTTAGAATATCACCATTCCCCGATAAAATGATCTTGTCATTATTGGTATAAATGATCTTTCCCGCGTGTTCAGCTATAGCGTTAACCCCTGAATCTAGAGCCGCTTGGCGTTCCAACCCAGTTCCAACAATGCACTTTTCGGACCGCGAAAGCGGAACTGCTTGACGTTGCATATTCGAACTCATTAAAGCTCGATTCGCATCATTATGCTCGATAAAAGGAATAAGAGAAGATCCAAGAGAAAAATATTGGAAAGGAAAAATACTTCGAAGATGAACCTGTTCCCATGCAATAGTCAGGAATTCTTGACGGTATCGAGCCGGAACAACCTGTTCTTCTTGAATACCCTGATTCAGCGCCAAAGAATTTCCCGCCGCTACCATATATTATTCATCTCTACTTGGTGATAAATAAAGCATCCGTACTTTTTTTTTAAGGAATCCAATCAGGGTTTGGTACGGCACCCTCAAGTTCAAGTATTGAGGATGGTGGTCCACATACTATAATAGACGAACTGGAGGAAATTCATCTGGGTACTGATGATGACCCGCTCCCAACCTTCATAGCTAAAAGCGCTTCCAAATGAAGAGAAGGCCACACTCTTAGATCTACTCAGGGAATTCCGAGATGTCTTTGCATGGACATACTCTTCAATGCCTGGTTTAGACAAAGGATATTTCTTCCTTAATTATTAAGAATCTCAATTCTAAATTCAAATTAACATTTTTTTTTTCAGTATGTAGATATACAAGCACAAGCATTTAAAAGAGAAAAAGAATAGCTAGAAGGTGGGGTACAACCGCACCGGGATTGCCATATGTCGAGGGTTTTCTTCCAGCTGTAAATTGGCTCATAGGTGGAGGGAGATACCTCCATGCCGAGAAAGTAATGAAAATGC